TAGCTTTCATACCTATTTATTTTGGATCCGTCTCTCGGATAAAGAAAAAGAAAGAACAAGAGTAAAAGAAAAGGTAGCAATTCAAATCTAAATTTGTACGGTTCCCTATGGCAAATTCCAATCACAAAAAGAAAATAAAGCCCAAAAGGAACAAAACAATGTTGTATCAGACTACTTGTCTTCTTGTAGTTGGATCTCCAAGTTTTTGGAATGTTCCGAATTCTACTTGAGCATCCAAATCAGGGTCGATACCAGCAAAAACATCTCTGAACAAGGTTCTAGCACCATGCCAAATGTGTCCGAAAAAGAAGAGCAGAGCAAACGAAGCATGTCCAAAAGTAAACCAACCTCTTGGACTGCTACGAAAAACACCATCAGATTTCAAAGTAGCACGATCTAATTCAAAAATTTCACCCAATTGAGCACGTCTAGCATATTTTTTCACAGTAGCAGGATCACTATAACTGACTCCATTGAGTTCGCCACCATAGAACTCAACAGTTACACCTACTTGTTCGACACTATATTTTGATTCCGCTCTTCGAAAAGGAACATCGGCTCTAACAATTCCGTCTCCGTCTACCAAAACAACCGGAAATGTTTCAAAAAAAGTAGGCATACGACGTACAAAAAGTTCACGCCCCTCTTTATCTCTAAAGATAGGGTGTCCTAACCAACCAACAGCTATTCCATCCCCATTGTCCATTGAGCCCGCTCTAAACAATCCGCCTTTTGCCGGATTATTGCCAATGTAATCATAAAAGGCTAATTTTTCGGGAATTTTAGACCAAGCTTCTGATAAACTTTGATTTATGGCTAGCCCAGCACCAACTCTTCGATATATTTCTTGCTGGAAGTATCCCTGATCCCATTGATAACGAGTGGGACCAAATAATTCAATGGGCGTAGTTGCTGAACCATACCACATAGTTCCAGCAACAACAAAAGCTGCAAAAAAGACAGCAGCGATACTACTGGAAAGGACGGTTTCAATATTTCCCATACGCAATCCTTTGTACAGACGTTGGGGTGGACGGACACTAAGATGGAAAAGGCCCGCTAATATGCCCAATGTCCCTGCTGCAATATGATGAGAGGCTATTCCCCCTGGAACAAAAGGATCAAAACCTTCCACACCCCATGCGGGATTTACGGATTGTACCCTTCCGGTTAGTCCATAAGGATCGGACACCCATATTCCAGGACCATACAATCCTGTTACATGAAATGCGCCAAAACCAAAACAAGCCACCCCTGAAAGAAATAAATGAATTCCAAAAATTTTAGGCAAATCCAAAGAAGGTTTTCCTGTACGTTCATCACAAAAGATTTCTAGATCCCAATATACCCAATGCCAGATAGCCGCCAAAAAGCACAAGCCGGAAAACACAATATGTGCCCCGGCCACACCTTCGTAACTCCAAATACCCGGATTCGTTATAGTCCCTCCTGTGATACTCCAACCACCCCATGAATTGGTTATTCCTAAACGAGTCATGAAGGGTATAACAAACATACCCTGTCTCCACATTGGGTCAAGAACAGGGTCAGAGGGATCAAAAACGGCTAATTCATATAGAGCCATCGAACCCGCCCAACCAGCAACCAGAGCTGTATGCATTATATGGACAGAAAGTAAACGGCCGGGATCATTTAATACGACGGTATGAACACGATACCAAGGCAAACCCATGAAAATACCTCTTATATCAATAAAAAATGGACATTATGTAACTTTATTGCACTGTAAAAAACTATACTATGGACCCTCTCTTTTTAGTGGATTATCTCGGGTAAAGGATTAATATTTGTTCTAGTTTTTTAGTAATAACGGAAGAATTCTATTCGTAGGAACAAAAGAAGCAGATCTATTCTATACCCGATAAGTAAGAATACGCAATGGTGGAGGGGAGGGTTGACCATATTTTATATGAGTGTTTATATCTTTATATCAGTGAATGCGGATATATTTGTTCATCACTCAAAAAAAAACCTATTTGTAAGAATTTTCCTTTAGTCACTCGGTCTTCCTTTTGTATTTAGGATTTTTTTACAAATTTATTCAATCTATATTAAATCTATAAATAAAATATGATAAAGACCAATCATTATTAAGACAATAAACCCATTGTTACGTTTCCGCATCAAAGCGAGATGTACTACTTAATTCCAATTTTTTCATTTAATGCCTATTGGTGTTCCAAAAGTACCCTTTCGAATTCCTGGAGAAGAAGAGGCAACTTGGGTTGACATATAGTGCGACTTGTCAGGTATATTGGTTCATATGGGATTTCCCCGTTCTCTCCCCCGATCGAGATATCCTCTCTTTCACCCCCAAAAAGATTGCAAAAAATTGGAGCGTGAAGTATGTAATTATATCTTTTTTGGGGGGGGATATCCAGCTTAATATTCCAAATTTACAATAATTTATGGTTGGCTTGGTTGGACCAATAAAATGAAGCATCCAGGCTCTGTTAAAAAAAAAACCAATTGATAATATATCTACAATTACTACTTCTATCATATATTTGTGTTTGCTGGAAAACATGAAATAAATTGAACAAAAGAAGTCGTAGCAAAAAGACGTGGTATTGGAGTATTTGTGCTATATGTGCAAATAAAAATCGGGCAGATCTTTACTCGGAGTAGAACAGAAACCTAAAAGAATTGAATTGAAGAAGCCCAATCAAAAACAAGAAAATTACATCGCGATTTGGGTTCGATCTCGATGAAAACAATACATCAATGAGAAGTTAGTTCAATAAGTGTTTAGTATTTTTTTTTATAATTATTAATATTAATAATAATATAATATTAATATAGATAAACGGGTCAAAAGTAGTCTTTCTTGAAAAATGGAAGAAAAAGACTTTTCATTAGAAGTTGGAAAAAGTCTGCTATGAAAAAGAAAAAAGAAAGAGGGTTGAAATCTACACATTGATTTTTTTTCGCGATTTTTGGTGAACCGTATGCATCAAAAGGTGCATGTACGGCTCCTAAGGGATAAAATCTTATCCTAATCAACCGACTTTATCGAGAAAGAGCAATTTTTTTAGGCCAAGCGATTGATTGTACGATATCGAATCAAATTATTGGCCTTATCACATTTCTCACTATCGAGAGTGATACCACGGATTTGCATTTGTTTATAAATTGTCCGGGCGGATGGGTATTACCTGGACTGGGTATTTTTGATATGATGCAAATAGTGAAACCAGATGTAAAGACACTATGCATGTCAATAGCTGCTTCAATGGGATCTTTTCTTCTCGTAGGAGGAGAATTTACTAAACGTATAGCATTCCCTCACGCTTTGCGCCAATGAGTCTTTTATTTGAGAAAAAAAAAAAGAAGACTATGCCTTCGCCATATGAATATTAAGCAATAATAGCATGGCACTTGGAATTCGATATGCAAAAATTTTTCAAAACCATTCAATTATGTATCGAAAGAGTGGTATGAGAAAATGGGTATTTCCGATTTTATCTGATATATCAGGAGCCCATTTCAGCGTCACAAAATTTTTTGTTTTTACACCGAAAAGCTTTTAACAATCTTTATGTTATGAAAGAATATGAAAAAAAAAAAGAAACTTTGGGATTGCTGAATAACAGACCAAATAATAAAGCAACGGAACCATCATAGTATTTTTTAACTACTCCAAAACAAAAAAAGGAAGGGTGGTTGTTGGATCATTTACCGATCTAGGTCTGATAGACCTTCTCCATTTTTCTCTTTCTTCGATGGAAGGTAAAAATCAATTCCATAGTAAAGCCGTATGCATGCAATACGCAAAAGATGCCTGTACGGTTGTTCAATCTTTGTTTTTTATTATTCTTTATCTCTCGTCTTATCGTACGAGATAGAGGAACCCTTTACTATGTTATATCGTCAGGGTAATGATCCATCAACCCGCAAGTGATTTTTATCGGACACAAACGGGAGAATTTCTCATGGAAGCGGAAGAAATAGCAAGCATACGCGAAGATATCACATGGACTTATGTAAAAAGAACGGGCCAACCTGCATGGGTTATAGCCGCAGACCTGGAAAGAGATCTTTTTATGTCAGCAGAAGAAGCCAAAGCTCATGGAATTGTTGATCTTATAGGGATGTAATAAAAAATTAGCAGGAATTCCGCGCAAATACACAATTTGAGATTTTTTCTTCTTACCGCTTACTGGATTTAATTAGAATATCTCTATTAATTAATCTATTCTATTAATAATTAATTAATCTATAATCTATTAATCTAGAAAAATTCTATAAGTTATTAAGTAATATAAAAATAATATAGAATGTAAAGTAATCTAGAATAAGAATATGAGTAATTCATAACCATCGGGTTGAGATTGATCTAAGCCAGCTCATTATATATATGATTCAACATGCCAACTATTAAACAACTGATTAGAAATACAAGACAGCCAATCAGAAATGTCACGAAATCCCCCGCCCTTCGGGGATGCCCTCAGCGCCGAGGAACATGTACTAGGGTGTATGTGCGACTCGTTCCGATCATGGACTAAGACAAAACAGAGGAAACAAATTATTCCGGTATCAGCGATCGGTTAGGATAGAATGGAAAAACTCCATTCCATTCACTATCTTAAAAAAAAAAAAAGAATCTCTTAATAAAAATAATATATATCCTTTTATTGTGTATCAAATTTATGGTTTCCGTTGGTGCAAATCTAATCACCTCACTCAATTTGTAATTTCAGATGAGAAAGACTTCTCCATTGGTAGCAAATGCTTATCCATTAAGCGGGGGAAATTCGATTTCAAAATTAAAAAAAAAAAAAGCCGAAAGATTATACCCTTATTCTTGCAAGAACGGACTAAGAGGGTCAGCTACCCAGCTAATCTTCACTTCATACTTAAATACCGTTACTGTATAGTTAGATTTCGTTGTGAAAGACTTTTTACTAGCTATTTCATGGGTAGAGCCAAAGAGTGTGAACTATACAAGTTAACAATAGCATTGATAAAATGAGAGAAGGGGCTCCGGTGTATAGAGAGGACCTCCCCGTTTAAGAAGTAACCATAGAAACGATGGAATCCACTATTTCTTTATCCATTTCTATTTAATTGAATATGTTTTTTTGATACCAAGTATCAATACAATTTCTTATTTCGAGGTTAAATGCTTAGAAATAAAAAGAAAAAATCGTGGTTGGGAAGGTTATAGTAGCAAAAGCCATTGGAATCTTTTATTTTATACATTGGAAAAATCCGTTTTTATTATTAATACACTAGTAAAGGGAAAAGAATAACTGAAAGAAAAGAAATCAAATAGTTATTCATCAAAGTTTGATTTATTCAATGACCAGAATTAAACGAGGATATATAGCTCGGAAACGTAGGACAAAATTTCGTTTATTTACATTAAGTTTTCGAGGGGCTCATTCAAAACTTACTCGAACTATTACTCAACAGAGAATAAAAGCTTTGGCTTCGGCTCATCGGGATAGAGATAGGAAAAAAAGGGATTTTCGTCGTTTGTGGATCAGTCGAATAAATGCAGTAATTCGCGAGAATCAAAAAGGGGTATGCTATAGTTATAGTAGATTCTTGTATAATCTGTATAGGGGGCAGTTGCTTCTTAATCGTAAAATACTTTCACAAATAGCTATATTAAATAAGAATTGTCTTTATATGATTTCCAATGAGATCATAAAATAAAAAATCCCCGGAGACTGAACTCCGGGAAGGTAGAGTGGGGATTTGTATGATAAAATAGAATCATATGATAAAGTCGTCAAAACGAGCAACCATGTTCAATAAAAAAATATTTATTCTTCTTCACCGATTCTCTTTTTTCTTACATACAACACGATAATCAAAGTTGGATTGTCGTAGTTTTCGAACAAAACATCAATCCACATTTGATTTGAGTTTCGATTGGAATTTGAATTCAATTGAGAAGAGTAATCCTATTTTTTTTTTTTGTTGTAGGACCTATAGTTCTAGGACCAGTAGTTCTAGGACCAGTAGTTCTAGCGGCTGACTCGCTTTTTTCAAATTGTTTTTCCTTATTAAGAAAAGGTAACGGAGATAAAATACGAGCTTGTTTTATAGCAATCGTAATTAATCGTTGTTGTTTTAAGGTCAATCTATTCACCCGTCTAGATAATATTTTTCCCTGTTCACTAATAAATCGACTAATTAAACTCATGTTTTTATAATCAATTCGATCCCCCGGTTGGATTGGGGGCAAACGTCTACGAAAAGATCGCTTGGATTTAAGAAAGAGTCGCTTAGATTTATCCATAGTTTGTTTATTCCTTATCCAAAAAATCCTATTTTTTACAAAATACGATTTGCTTTGTTTCTATTTTTTTTTTTTTGAATTTCTAATTAGAAATTGAATAATGTTTTTAATTTGAATTTTAAATATATTAAATATAAAATATATATAATATATAATAAATAAAATAAATATAAAAAAATAAATATATAATCTATAAATATATGTATATTTTATATGGTATATTAAATTATATGTTAGATATATACAATCTCTTCTATAATGATATATACAATCTTTTCTATAATTTAGAACAATATGAAAAAAATATATCATTTCTCATGTTCCTTTGAGGGGTGACACACAAGTGATCCATTTTCTCTATTTCTTTATCTCCCCGTGAATCGTATGTTTGCAACAACAGGGACAGAATTTTCTCAATTCCAATCGACTAGGCGTATTGTGTCGATTCTTTTGAGTAATATATCTGGAAATACCTGTTGATTTCTTATTAACACTATTTCGAACACAACTGGTACATTCCAAAATCACCCTTATTCGGATATCTTTACCTTTGGCCATGAACCTCCTTTGTGTTTTTGATTCACTTAACTCTTCTATTTTACGATTCGAAGCGAAAAGGAACAAAAAAGAAAAAATAATAGAAGTTGCTAACTCGAAATCCAATTATGAAGGATCTCGTTCCAATCAATAATCAATATAGTCAATATAGTATAAGTTATAAGTATAGTAATTAAATTGGAATTATCTTTTTAGTATAGTAATAATTAAGTAATACAATGATTTCTAACTATATTTAGAATCACACACAGTAGAGTATTTCTGTTTTCATTTAAGTATCCTGTATGATATTATATTCTTGCTCCGCCTTAGCCATTCCATTTCTATTTCTGGTCTCACCCTATTATTTATATTTAATAGATAGATTAATAGAATAATAGATTGATAGAAATGGAATTGATTATGAATTTAATTTTCCATTTTTTATTAATTAAATTCAATTGAAGCCTGGACCTAATTCCGAGTTTCACTGAGGCCGAATCCAACTTTATTCTTTCTCTTTTCTAACTTCTAAAAAAAAAAAGAAGGAGAAGGGGGGATTAATCACAGATATTTGATTGTATCTCTTCTAATCTTCTTCACCCCTTCCCGTGTCAATAACTAGAATGAAAAAAAAGGGAATATCAATGCATCCGGGAATAAACGATTGATCTCTATCAATAGACCTGCTAAAGCACCGAACCATAGAGTACTTACCACTGGTGCCACGGAGAGATATGTTTTTAGATCTCGCATTTAAAATCCTCCTTCTTTATTCTTAATTCTTTATTATATTAAAATTCTATTAAAATTTTATAATTTGTAATACATAATTACATATCTGATCAGATGGTTATTTAATTAATAAAGACTTGTATTTGTACGCAAAATTATTAATTCAAATTGAAATGTATTCAATTGAAATGTATAACGATTCATTAGATATTCTTTTTTTTAACAAAAAAAGAGGTCCATTTCTTCTCCGCCCGAGCATTCTCTAAAAATATTCATTTTTTTTGTTAGGCAGATTTCAGATGTATCTAAGTCTTTTATTTTATTATCATATTATTATAATATATGTTATACAATATAAAACTAAAAAGAAAAAATAGCAGGATATTTTATATATATCAACCGAGAAAATCAAGATATGGAAAACAAGACAAAGATTCTTTACAATGACACTGTAAACCAATTGAAAGGGATGTAGCGCAGCTTGGTAGCGCGTTTGTTTTGGGTACAAAATGTCACGGGTTCAAATCCTGTCATCCCTATCCCTAACTATTACTTATCTTATGAGCAGTAACAGGGGATCAATTGAGACCGATTAAAAGTAGACATACATACTCAATAGAAATAGATAGATATTCTATCAATATATATGATGAGAGTTCTATATATATGGATTATGATAGTATATGCATGCAAGATGAATTGGGGTCACATAAAATTTTTTTATGATTTATGAAAATAAAGCGCTCTTAGTTCAGTTCGGTAGAACGCGGGTCTCCAAAACCCGATGTCGTAGGTTCAAATCCTACAGAGCGTGATTCCATTCTTGTTAGATCGAGAATGACACTGAAATAATGGAACAGCAGTCTAAAGTCTTAATTTTAGACTCCCGTGGATTAGGATTAAAACAAAGAAAATAGGAGGTCAATAATAAAATGTTAATTAATCAAAGGTCCAACTGATCACCACGTCGGTATTGTAAATATGCAGTTACGAATAATCCAGCCAAAGTAATAGGAATTAGACCTAACACGATTCCAAATAGAAAAACTTCAATCATTTTTTTTTTGAAAGGAGAAAGGGGGAGGTAATATATATCCTAAAATATTAATCTATATTACCCATGAATCTCAATGACCAAGAATTAGAAATTGACACGGTAAGGAACTATAGAATATATTGAATAGCCCAGAAAGATTCATTTTGTATAAATTGTTCATTCAATTAATTTCATAATCTCAAATCAAATAAGTCGTATCTTGCTCAGACCGATAAATAGAGATGATGTTATAGTTAAAGCTGCTAGTAGAAAACCAAAATAACTAGTTATAGTGGGCATGAAGAGGCTAAATGAAATATGTTCTTTTTATACATATGTTTAAAAAGCACTTCCCTAAGTTTCCATTAGAAAGATAGGAAGAAAAACAAAAATACCACTTGAAAAATCCAATTGAAAATTTTGGATTCATCAATCAATCATTATAGACGAACAAAAATATAGTGACATAGATAATAAATCTATTCATCATCTGTGACATCTACCCATCCTGTGATTCCAAATCAACAGATTGATTGAACAATTTTTGAGTTGAGTAAACTAATATAATGAAAAATTTTTATTATAAGAATAAAAACTTTGTTGTGTAATTTTATTAAATTCAAATCAAAAAAAAGGGAAAACTCTCTTTTTCTTTGAATTAATATAGAATTAAATCGGAAAAATATCTATTTTTGATCCTTTTTTTTTTGATTTATTAATTTGGATTGTATCTAATCCATTTTTTTAGACCAAAAGAAGAGTGACCTTCTAATGCCCTTTCCTTTACTTTTTTACTTTGATTTGAATTCATTATTCATTGGATTTTGTAGTAGGTTCCATTCTCATAATATCTCCAACCAGAAGAAAAAGGGTATCAAACCGCTGGAAACTAAGGTTATACATTTTTCCCTAAAGCTCTATCCTTGGAATTAAATAATTAAGCCAAGAAGTAGCCTTTTTGGTGTAATACAAGAACAACAATGCGCGTGCCACGAATATTAATAAAATTCTTCTTAAAAATGAAATTATTTGTTATTTTTCTGCCTTATTTTTCTGCCATTAAATACTATCTATTACTGCTATTATTGTTACTTTTTATTGGACAACTAACCCATTTATTTTTTTGAAATAAAAAAAAGAGGGGGTTCCAACAAAAAACATCTTCTACAACCACAAAAAGTATATTTCTAGATTTTGCATCTAATTGAATTGTAGAAATATGATAATCTACTCCATGAATTTTTAGAAAAAAAAATCCGTCAGATTCACATTTTATTTGACCCTCAGTTTCTAGTCCGAAGCTAATATAATAATAATAATAATGTAGAAAACCCTCATCTTATACGATAAAAATGGAGGAATTCTCTATTGAGTACATCACGACAAGCAACAAGAAAAGAAGAAAAAGATTATCTAGT